CCACCTGTCATCCCTTCGGCATCTCCATCTCCGCGTAAAAGAGAGTTTAGGGGATCTGTCTTCTATTTGATTGCCCGGGGCAATCTACTGAATTGAGCGTTTCACCCCATGCCAGAAATCGGCCAGAACATGACTCCACTACACCTAACAAGTCTTTGGCCCCCGGGTACTGAAGTGGAATGTAGTGTAGGCAGCTGCCCTAAGCTAAGATAAGCATTCTACACCTATAAAGTTTGCAGGTGCTTGTAGTGCTTCAAACCGAAGAATTTCTTTATTGGTCTTCCCTTATGACTCATTGCATTCAACATAATATGTTGATGATAGAAGGTGGAGTTTCCATTTGACCACCTTTATTACTTCGCACTACAACCGTGGGTCTACACCCACTATCACAAGCAATCGTGGACACGCTCCTCATGGGCACACTCCTATTGACACAAAAGATAGAAGTGAAACTCCCACTATCACCGAGAAAAAGTGAAACATCTGTCATCAATTGGAACGGTACTCCCACTTTATGAGAGAATACTAAAGCTCTACCATCTCCGGAACCAAAACCTAACTTAGAAACAGATCCTCAATAAAGGTAAACCAATCTGAGCACCAAGACTGATAAAGAGAAAATACTCCGAAAAAAGGTATTCAAAGGAATTCTTGGCGCAAGAACTGGATCTTTTTTTTTTTCAGTACTGGGAGAGGCACGAGCTAATCCATCTTCTTTTACTGGATGGAGGGAAGGCTGGTGGGGACTAGAATCGGTAAGAGGTCAAACTAGAGTAGAGGTATGACTAGAAGTAGGAACGACTTCCCCCTGTTGAAAAGAGGTTACCAGTTGAGAGAGTAGCTGGTGTTGCTTACTCCGCAGGATATGATAACGAGATAGTAGCTGTTCTTGCTTGCTCCTAAAGGACGAATAAGCTTGACTTGCTTTCTTGCTTGGATTGCTACCAAAGCTTCCCCATATTATAGGGATGATTACCACAGACATTTGATATTGTCTTCACTTCATTCTTTGACTGCTGGAGGCTTGAGGCAGAGCTTTCTCTTTCCCTAGCTCCAGAACTAGAACGCTGTAAACTCAGACTGTCACTCTCACTGGCACTGGCTGGGACTTGCCCGTTCCTTTTTTCCGTTGCTTCTCGCGGAGAATGGGCACAAAAAGATTAGGTTCCGTGGTTCGAACAATTTACCTGGATTCCTTTTCCTATGCTCATTAGTGTGAGCCCTGGCCAATACTCAATCCTCTAACGAGTCAGGTTCTAATCTAAAGGCGAAAAGGCGGTTTTTCCCGATCTTGCTGGGGAAGAGGTTGGGGAGCCCCAGAGTCTTCCTCCAACTCAGCTTTCAAGGAAGAAAATGGTCCCCCCCAAACCCCCACTAACAAACTAACCTTCGGAATCCTATGTTCAACTCAACAATCGAAATTACAACAACTCAATTTCAACAAAAAAGCATCAAATAAAAATAGCGTAGATAATAAAAGAAAGTTTTGGGTGGTGCATTGGCCCTGGTCAGGAGCAGAAGCAGGATTCAGGATGGTATGCCCAAAACCAAAAAGGCTTATTTCCAGCAGACGCAGGTACTATGTTGCCGGAGCCGACGGACCCTTCGGCCGGATCCTGATGCTTCCAATGTGAACTCCGAAATGGGATATGGATTGTCAGAGTAACTACCCATAGGCCTTATCTTATATCTCTTACTAAGTGTGGCCTTCCAAGATGCATTCCTTCGTTTCATCGCGCCCTCATTAGAAGGAGAGATGAGAAAGCGGATAAACTCGTAAGATTTTATTTTCTCTGTCTGTGTTTTCGTTGTCGAAACTAATAACTAATATAAGTAAAGAAGAAAAAGAAAATTATCAGTTTCGATTACACAAGAACTTAACGCTTCTTTCGACTCTCTTCTTGAAGAGTTGAGAACGAAGGTTGTGTCACTTATCAGTAGATATGTACCTTCATTCCAGTCAGTTCCTCTATCGACTGGTTTGAAATGGTTTCCGATTTGGACTGCTTCATCAGTCCCCTATCGTTATGTGCCGGGTGAGAAATCACCGTTCCATAGGATGATCTGGGACTGATTCTCGGTCGCCTTATGGGATAAGGCAAGGCCTCGCTTTTGGTCTGATGAGGAGGCTTCGTTTATCCGAACCTGGCCCTTTTTCTACTGATATGTTAGAATGATCCTTGCAATACATTGTTCCAGTATTTAGCTATTTCTTTCCTTCCAGAGAGATTGACCCTCTTTCTGAGGAAGAAGCTTCTTACCCGTATTCAGTAAATCAATTAGTACATAATACTGAATCTAGGTTCGCTTCATCAGCGGCCTTTCGTACTGGTCTGCTGACTTATAGTTAGTTGTTTTGTATGTCAGCATTCCGTATGAGACCTCCATATGACTATCTACTGACAATGTATTCGACTGGTCGCCTGGGAAGAAGGTGCTGGGAAGGTGCGAGTATTCGCTATTCCTAACGCCAACAATGAAAGCGGGCACTACTTCGTCCCGCGCATGATTTGTGTATGTCGATCTTAAGGAAAATCCCACAAGATGGAACTTTCGATCAACCTGCACCTCGGCGCTGGTGGAAGGGTTGCATTCAGGTAAGATCTTATGATTTTTCTTCTGCAACTGACCGCTTTCCTCTTATCTTAAGTTCCAGAGGACAGTGATCGAGTATTTGTTTAACTTTAACAAGGTAGTCGCCCACGCTTGGGTTGAGTCCGGATTACAAGTCAAATAGATTTCGGGCTCCTAACTCAGCAGAAGGCAACTTTAAGTTTATCTGTTTTACAACGGGTCAACCCTTGGGCTTCCTATCATCCTGGCCGTTATTCTCATTGTGTCACCACATTCTTGTGTGGCTCAGTGCGGATGCGGTCTACCCTGGCAGGAGATTTGTCAAATACTAGCTTCTCGTTGATGGTTTTATCGTCGGGGATGCGCGAGTAGCTGACGAGTATATCAATCGGTTCATCACTGGCTAGGGCTTTCTATTTCATTACCTAAATCCCGTCTGTCTGATACAGGTTATTTCGAGTTCGCGAATAAATTCCGCGAGAGCGATAGTGAGAATGATTGATGCGACGAAGACTGAGATTGTAACTAAACCGACTCAAAGAACGAATACCTATGACTGAACTGGTCACTTGACTGCTACTGCTAAACCGAGGATGTTGACTGTGTTGAAAGACTAGGTCGTCGCCCATACTTATTTTATTGGTTTTAACACTACTCTGCTATCAGAATAGGGGGATTGGTATTAAACCGAAACCCTAACCTGGACTGCTAACGGCTTCTTATCTTGTTAGAGGAAGCGATAGCTAGCTCGACCGGCAGGGAGAGGAAGAGATGGTTCAAAGTCTTCTTTATGTTACACGTAGCAACTCTTCTTGTTCAATCCTGACATCCGCTCTCAGGAAGGACGAGAGAGTGACTAAGCCAAAGCGCGGGACTGCATTGTATTGTATGCTAATCTAAAGTCTTCGGTACAACTCTTCTTTCCTCCGTTCACCCCTCTCCTAACGAAGGCAAGGCAAGTGCCACTCCTAGCGCTAAGCATAGAAAGCTCTCACGCGCGCAATAGACTCTATCAGAGACGGAATCTGTTACCGTTCCCTAACCCAAAGAGGTTAATCGATGCAACTGCACTGTGTCTTGTGTTTCCTTGAAAGACTAGCTCTTCCTTACTCGTTGTTTAGCTGGAAGAAGCTGTCCGCTCGTGCTTCTTTCGAGTGAGATGTCCATCCCAGGCAACCATCTCTTCTTTGGCATTCCCGTATCCGTCCAACCTTGATCTGCTACCTCTCCACTTTCAATCTGATTTTCTGTCCTTCGTTTGGTACATGTGGACTAGTAACTGACACAGGAGCATCTCCATCTCGATCAAAGTTTCATGTCTCGCTCGATAGCAACAGCCAAACCAAACCCTTCTCTTTGTCAGCTCGATCTGCTCTTTTTCTTGTAGAGGAATGTGGAACAAGGATTCTCACAAGTATAGAACGGAATGCCTCTTGCTTGGTCTCTTCCTTGCCACTCTCATTTCAATCCGCTACTTCCATGATCAATGTGGCAGGGTAAGTTTCCTTGCTCGGTATCAGGCTTTGCTCACTCACAAGGGCTGGAGGGCGGGATAAGAATGGTATTGTCAGACCCAGTTCCATGTGGCAAGGTATCGTTTCTCACTTTAGCTAGAAACAAGTAGTTGGATGCAGTGACAGAGCAATCGGGATCCGTACTTTGTCATCGATCCAATTCCTACCTTTCTTTGTCTCTTTCAATCACATACGTAGGGAACAGAAAAAGAGGGGCCCCGTGGAAAACGGATGCCGCTCTTCTGGTAGCCGTTGTTTGCTTCATCGGAGTCTCCTTTGCTTGGTGAATTTCTTCCCGCTCTACTGACCTTGACTACTTGACTAACTAATAAGGCTAGCAATCGCTCGTTTTTCTTATTAGCATGGGATTGTGTTAATAATGAAAGACAGAACATCTATTAGGATAATCCTTTCTGTTATGAGTCAATCTCTATGGCTTCTTTCTTTTCTTTCGTAGGCCTATTTTCTGTAAGCTGAAGTCCTGTTAAAGCGCTCATCCGTAGCTTGGTTCCTGACTTGAGGAGTGAAAGGCTGGCAGTAGTATACATATATAGGGACATGCCCTTCGGTAAGCATTCCTTTAGCAAGGGCTTACCTTATAAGAGAAGCTCTTTTTCAGTTTCCTTTTCACTAAAAAGAAATGGCCTTCTAGCGATAGAGATTAACAAGGGAACTTACCAATACTAAAGGAGGATCGATCAGGCTGAAGCAATTGTAGCATCTCAAGCTTATCTTTCTTTTGCACCTACCCTGCACTGCCGAATGTTTGCTATAGTTATAATCCTCTATAATAACGAATAAACCGATTAAAGTGATTGAAAGACAGGACCCTTTTCCACAGTTACAGAAGCCTTTGCCGCAGATGACCGCTTTGACATATTAGCCCGGATTACGCTTTCAAAAGTTGAC